CGAAACAAAAAGAACCCTTTTTTTCTAGTTCCTATGATGTACTTGGAGCTTATCGACAGAAACGAATCAGTTTAGATCGTCCTTTGTGGCTCCGATGGAGACTAGATCAACGTATCATTGGCTCAAGAGAAGTTCCCGTCGAAGTTCAATATGAATCTTTGGGTACTTATCATGAGATTTATGGACACTATCTAATACTAAGAAGTGTAACAAAAGAAATTCGTTGTATATACATTCGAACCACTCTTGGTCATATTTCTTTTTATCGAAAAATAGAAGAAGCCATACAGGGGTTTTGTCGAGCCTACTCATACACTATCTAAACTAAGAAATTAGATTAGGCGATGTTCGTGCCCATGGGGAATTCGGATCTCCCCAATTTTACTGGTATTCTAATTTCTTAATTTCTGCTTGAATCAAGATTGAGGAAAGGAAGTTTTCGAATCACAGGCTCGGGCCCATTGTCGAATCTTACTTAGCAGAATAAATATAAGAGGTACTTATGGCAGAACGGGCCGATCTGGTCTTTCACAATAAAGTGATAAATGGAACTGCTATGAAACGACTTATTAGCAGGTTAATAGATTATTTCGGAATGGCATATACATCACATATCCTAGATCAAGTAAAGACTTTGGGTTTCCAGCAAGCCACTGCTACATCCATTTCATTAGGAATTGATGATCTTTTAACAATTCCTTCTAAGGGATGGTTAGTCCAAGACGCCGAACAGCAAAGTGTTATTTTGGAGAAACACCATCATTGTGGAAATGTACACGCGGTAGAAAAATTACGTCAATCCATTGAGATATGGTATGCTACAAGTGAATATTTGAGACAAGAAATGAATCCTAATTTTCGGATGACTGATCCTTCTAATCCAGTGCATCTAATGTCCTTTTCGGGAGCTAGAGGAAATGCATCTCAGATACACCAATTAGTAGGTATGAGAGGATTAATGTCGGATCCCCAAGGACAAATGATTGATTTACCCATTCAAAGCAATTTACGTGAAGGACTTTCTTTGACAGAATATATAATTTCCTGCTACGGAGCCCGCAAAGGAGTTGTAGATACTGCTGTACGAACATCAGATGCTGGATACCTCACACGTAGGCTTGTTGAAGTAGTTCAACATATTATTGTATGTAGAACAGATTGTGGCACTATCCGAGGTATTTCTGTGAGTCCTCAAAATGGGATGACGGAAAAAATTTTTGTCCAAACATTAATTGGTCGTGTATTAGCAGACGATATATATATGGGTCTACGATGCCTCGCCACTCGAAATCAAGATATTGGGATTGGACTTGTCAATCGATTCATAAGTTTTCGAGCACAACCAATATATATTCGAACCCCCTTGACTTGCAGGAGTACATCTTGGATCTGCCAATTATGTTATGGTCGGAGTTCCACTTATGGTGACCTGGCCGAATTGGGAGAAGCTGTAGGTATTATTGCGGGTCAATCAATTGGGGAACCTGGGACTCAACTAACATTAAGAACTTTTCATACCGGTGGAGTATTCACAGGCGGTACTGCCGAGCATGTACGAGCTCCTTCTAATGGAAAAATTAAATTCAATGAGGATTTGGTTTATCCCACACGTACTCGTCACGGGCATCCTGCTTTTCTATGTTCTATAGACTTGTATGTAACTACGAAGAGTCGGGATATTCTACATAATGTAAGTATTCCACCCAAAAGTTTGATTTTAGTTCAAAATGATCAATATGTAGAATCAGAACAAGTGATTGCTGAAATTCGTGCTGGAATGTCCACTTTTCATTTTAAAGAGAAGGTACGAAAACATATTTATTCTGAATCAGAGGGAGAAATGCACTGGAGTACCGATGTCCATCATGCACCTGAATATACATATGGTAATGTTCATCTATTATCAAAAACAAGTCATTTATGGATATTAGCAGGAGGTCCGTGCGGATCCAGTATAGTGTCTTTTTCGCTCTACAAGGATCAAGATCAAATGAATGTTCATTCTTTTGAAGAAAGATATATCTCTGACCTATCAATGACAAATGGTCGAGTAAGTCATAAATTGTTGGATACTTCTGGTAAAAAAGATAGGAAAATTCTTGACTATTCAACAAGACCTGATCAAATGATATCTAATGGTCATTGGAATTTCATATATCCTTCTATTATCCAAGGGAATTCTTATTTCTTGGCGAAAAAGCGAAGAAATAGATTCATCATCCCATTACAATATGATCAAGAACGAGAGAAAGAACTAATACCCTGTTTTGGTATTTCGATTGAAATACCAAAACAGGGTATTTTACGTAGAATACGTAGAAATAGTATTCTTGCTTATTTTGATGATCCACGATACAGAAGAAGCAATTCAGGAATTACTAAATATGGGACCGTAGAGGTCAATTCAATCATAAAAAAAGAGGATTTGATTGAATATAGAGGATCAAAAGAATTTAGTCCGAAATACCAAATGAAAGTAGATCGGTTTTTTTTCATTCTCGAAGAAGTACATATCTTACCCGGATCCTCGTTGATAATGGTTCGGAACAATAGTATCATTGAAGTAGATACACAACTCGCTTTAAATACAAGAAGTCGAGTAGGCGGATTAGTCCGAGTGGATAGAAAAAAAAAAAATATTGAACTCAAAATCTTTTCCGGAGATATTTATTTTCCTGGAGAGGCAGATAAGATATCGAGGCACAGCGGCATTTTGATACCACCGGAAACAGAAAAAAAAAAAATATTGAACTCAAAAATATCGAAAAATTGGATCTATGTCCAACGGATCATACCTACCAAGAAAAAGTATTTTGTTTTGGTTCGCCCTGTAGTCACATATGAAATAGCTGATGGCATAAATTTAGCAACACTTTTTCCTCAAGATCTCGTGCGGGAAAAGGATAATGTCCAACTTAGAGTTGTCAATTATATCCTTTATGGAAATGGCAAGTCAATTCGAGGCATTTCTCACACAAGTATTCAATTAGTTCGAACTTGCTTAGTATTAAATTGGGATCAAGAACAAAAAGGTTCTCCGGAAGAGGTTCATGCTTCCTTTGTTGAGCTAAGGATAAATGATCTGATTCGTGATTTCATAAGAATTGAGTTAGTCAAGTCCACTATTTCGTATACTGGAAAAAGATATGATAGAGCAAGTTCAAGGTTAATTTCCGATAATGGATTAGATCGTACAAATATCAATTCTTTTTATTGCAAGGCCGGGATTCAATCACTTACCCAACATCAAAGTACTATTGGTACATTGTTGAATCTAAATAAGGAATGCCGATCTTTGATAATTTTGTCATCATCCAATTGTTCTCGAATTGGTCCATTCAATGGTTCGAAATATAACAATATGACAAAAGAATCGGATCCCCTAATTCCAATTAAGGATTTGTTGAGTCCCTTAGGCACTATTGTATCTAAAATAACAAATTTCTATTCATTTTACCATTTAATAACTTATAATCAAATCTTGTTAAAGAAATATTTGCTACTTGACAATTTTCAACAGACTTTCCAAGTACTTCAAGTACTAAAATACTGTTTAATAGATGAAAATAGGAGGATTTATAATCCCGATCCATGCAGTAACATCATTTGGAATCCATTCCATTTGAATTGGCACTTTCTCCATCACGATTATTGGGAAGAGACATCTACAATAATTAGAATTAGCCTTGGACAATTTTTTTGTGAAAATGTATGTCTATTCAAACACGAACCACACGTAAAAAAATCTGGTCAAATTCTAATTGTTCATGTTGACTCCTTAGTTATAAGATCAGCTAAGCCCTATTTAGCCACTCCAGGATCAACTGTTCATGGCCATTATGGAAAAATCTTTTACGAAGGAGATACATTAGTTACTTTTATATATGAAAAATCAAGATCTGGTGACATAACACAAGGTCTTCCAAAAGTGGAACAAATCTTAGAAGTACGTTCGATTGATTCAATATCGATGAACCTGGAAAGGAGAATTGAAGGTTGGAACAAAGGTATACCAAAAATTATTGGAATCCCCTGGGGATTCTTGATTCAAGCCGAGCTAACCATAGCCCAAAGTCGTATCTCTTTGGTTAATAAAATCCAAAAGGTTTATCGATCCCAGGGGGTACAGATCCATAATAGACATATAGAGATTATTGTACGTCAAGTAACATCAAAAGTGTTGGTTTCAGAAGATGGAATGTCTAATGTTTTTTCACCTGGGGAATTAATCGGATTGTTGCGGGCGGAACGAGCGGGGCGTGCTTTGGACGAAGCGATCTCTTATCGGGAAATCCTATTGGGAATAACGAGGGCATCTTTGAATACTCAAAGTTTCATATCCGAAGCAAGTTTTCAAGAAACCGCTCGAGTTTTAGCAAAAGCTGCTCTACGAGGTCGTATTGATTGGTTGAAAGGCCTGAAAGAGAATGTTGTTCTGGGTGGAATTATACCTGTTGGTACCGGATTCAAAAAATTAGTGCACCGTTCAAGGCAAGACAAGAACATTTATTTGGAAATTCAAAGAAAGAATCTATTTGACTTGGAAATGATAAATATTTTGTTACACCATAGAGAATTATTTTGTTCTTACGTCCCAAACAATTTCCATGAAAAACAAATTTCCATGAGACATCAGAACAACCATTTACGCGATTTCATGATTCCTAAGATAAGAGCAGATTCTTTTACTTTAACTATCATTTAACTTAACTATCTGGTCCGAATACGAGTATTCGTATTGATTAAAAAAAATAAGTAAAGTAATTAAAAGACATTAAAGGTTTGTACTGTGTATCAACAGTCAATTCCCGGTAGAAGGTTCCATCGGAACAATTATTTATTTCAAAGTACCTCGTCTCTTTGTTAAAAAAACAAAAAGGAAAAAGGAAGTGGGGGGAAAATGACAAGAAGATATTGGAACATCAATTTGGAAGAGATGATGGGGGCCGGAGTTCATTTTGGTCATGGTACTAAGAAATGGAATCCTAGAATGGCCCCTTACATCTCCGCAAAGCGTAAGGGTATTCATATTACAAATCTCACTAGAACTGCTCGTTTTTTATCAGAAGCCTGTGATTTAGTTTTTGATGCAGCAAGTAGGGGAAAAAACTTCTTAATTGTTGGTACCAAAAAAAAAGCAGCGGATTTAGTAGCATCAGCTGCACTAAGAGCCCGGTGTCATTATGTTAATAAAAAATGGCTTGGTGGTATGTTAACGAATTGGTCTACTACGGAAACGAGACTTCAAAAGTTCAGGGATTTAAGAGCAGAACAAAAGATGCGGAAACTCAACCGTCTTCCCAAAAGAGATGCAGCAATGTTGAAGAGAAAATTATCTACCTTGCAAACATATCTCGGCGGTCTCAAATATATGACGGGATTGCCCGATATTGTGATCATCGTTGATCAGCAAGAAGAATATACAGCTCTTCGAGAATGTGTAATTTTGGGGATTCCGACGATTTGTTTAATCGATACAAATTGTGACCCAGATCTCGCAGATATTTCGATTCCAGCCAACGATGACGCTATAGTTTCAATCCGATTGGTTCTTAACAAATTAGTATCTGCAATTTGTGAGGGCCGTTCTAGCTATATAAGAAATCGTTGATTATGATTATGAATAAAAGATTCAAAAAATTAGTTAATTATTTGGGATTTTATAGATTCGGTTACTATTTTTCTTGAATAAAAAAAGAAAAAGAGGAAGTGTGGACATATTGATAATATGTTATGATGTTATGTGATTTCTTGGTATCCTAAATATAGGATTGACGAATACGATTAATGATTCAAGTCGGTGAGTTGAGAAAGAGATGGTTGAATAAAAATAATTTCTTTTTTGAAGTTCAATTTCTGTTAGAGGACAATATGAATGTTATACCATGTTCCATTAAAACACTCAAAAGGTTATACGATATATCGGGTGTAGAAGTAGGCCAACATTTGTATTGGCAAATAGGAGGTCTACAAATCCATGCCCAAGTACTTATCACTTCTTGGGTAGTAATTGTTATTTTATTAGGTTCAGTCATCATAGCTGTTCGGAATCCACAAACCATTCCGACCGACGGTCAGAATTTCTTCGAATATGTCCTTGAATTTATTCGAGACTTGAGCAAAACCCAGATTGGAGAAGAATATGGTCCTTGGGTTCCCTTTATTGGAACTATGTTCCTGTTTATTTTTGTTTCTAACTGGTCAGGTGCTCTTTTACCTTGGAAAATTATACAGTTACCTCACGGGGAGTTAGCTGCGCCCACGAATGATATAAATACTACTGTTGCTTTAGCTTTACTTACGTCAGTCGCATATTTTTATGCGGGTCTTAGCAAAAAGGGATTGGGTTATTTTGGGAAATACATTCAACCAACTCCAATCCTTTTACCAATTAACATCCTAGAAGATTTCACAAAACCTTTATCTCTTAGTTTTCGACTTTTCGGGAATATATTGGCTGATGAATTAGTAGTTGTTGTTCTTGTTTCTTTAGTTCCTTCAGTAGTTCCTATACCTGTTATGTTTCTTGGATTATTTACAAGTGGTATTCAAGCTCTTATTTTTGCAACATTAGCTGCGGCTTATATAGGTGAATCTATGGAAGGTCATCATTGATTAGCTTTTCAAATAGTTTTTTTATAATTATTTAAATTATATTTTGAATTCTATTTTTATTTTGTTATGTTTCTTATTCTTATGTTATATAATATGTTATATAATATATATTATATTAATAATATTTAATATTAATATTATTAATATTAAAATAAAATGAAAAATAAATAATTAAATAATTGGTATATACTTGGTATAAGTAATTAATTATTAGTATATATTAGTACATTAACCTTACTTAGTTAATAATTATTTGTTAATAATTATCGATTTAATATTTAAGAATTTAATATTTAAGATATTATATTAAGATATTATAAGATATATAATTAGTACTATAATATATATATTTATTTAGATTGGTACTACTATTGGTACTACTACTTTTTTTATTACTACATATTGATTTGTATTGGTAGTAATTTGATTGATATTGATTGCAGCTCACGCTGCATTTAGATGGATTTCAATATCAGTCCTTCTATTTCATCTGTGATTCTGGATTGAATATTGAATGAAAAAAGAGATGAACTCAAGAATAATATAGTAAAGAACGAAAAATTAACTGAAAGAATGGTTCGAAACAAAGAAATACAATAGCTAGAACTATATGCATATGGATTTACAAAAACTCCATCATGGGTAAAAACTAAAAACGAGATAGTTCTGACGATTCAGTTCAGTAATTTTGTAATATTATCATTTCAATTTGGAGTTTTTAGTTACTTTGCCCGCTGGATCTTAATGATAAAATAAGTAATAATTCATTGGTTGATTGTATCATTAACCATTTCTTTTTTTTGGTGCGAGGAACTTACCATGAATCCACTGATTTCTGCCGCTTCCGTTATTGCTGCTGGATTGGCTGTGGGGCTTGCTTCTATT